AATATTATAATATTGTAATAATATATAAGAACATGTTTTATAGCAAAAAAAGAACTAGAGGTACAAATGCCACTTATGTTGTCAGCCCTTGTGTTGGTAGCGCCTCTGGGTCTAGGGGTTCATAAAATAGCTGGGGGATTACCTGTTTCCGGGGGGGTTTGCAGGTTAATATAATCATCCTAGTTTTGGGGGGTGGGGGGGTTTAACGAAAAAAAAATTTTTCTTGGAAGGAGGGGGTGTACAGCACAGTCTTAGGTAATAAGGAGAATAACACATCACTTATGTCCTTGAAATCAGTTATGTATTTCTTAGGTCAAAGTCTTATTACATTCCATACTAGGTACTTATTTCAAGGGAAATGTTCAACCTTAATTAACAGATTTGTATGCACTGTGAAATGTCAATTGAAAGGAAAGAGAAAAAAAAGAACCAGCTGCGCTGTAGAGTGAACGCTCGGCATGGGGGGTCTCTCGGAGATGTACTCCACCATTAACTTATGTAAGCGTCGATGAAAGTGGGAGGAATAATATCAGTATATGGCCCTGAAGTAGGAACCAAATGCCAGGAATAGTTCACTAAGTGAAACCCCCACAATAGTTGTCCCTCACCTTCAATAACCGTTAACATTGAGTAATCACAGGTTGGTCGGTTCTTACTACATCAGTTTTTATAATGAACGGGATGCTGTGTCTAAGTATATCTTTACTCATGGCCATTTTGTTGATTGTTATAGATTTCGCCAGCTTAACTGCTGTTTTATGTGAACTTTTGTTTTATGCTTAATGTTACGACTTAGTTTTTATGTTTCCTGAGGGTTCTATATTATGTGATGGGGATTATACATATATTGCTTATGTACTACTATAAGTTTTAGTCTTTCCTGAGGGTTCTATATTATGTGATGGGGATTATACATATATTGCTTATGTACTACTATAAGTTTTAGTCTTTCCTGAGGGTTCTATATTATGTGATGGGGATTATACATATATTGCTTATGTACTACTATAAGTTTTAGTCTTTCCTGAGGGTTCTATATTATGTGATGGGGATTATACATATATTGCTTATGTACTACTATAAGTTTTAGTCTTTCCTGAGGGTTCTATATTATGTGATGGGGATTATACATATATTGCTTATGTACTACTATAAGTTTTAGTCTTTCCTGAGGGTTCTATATTATGTGATGGGGATTATACATATATGTCCTTTACTCCTATTATTGCCTTAAAGCAGTTATATGTTAGAGGTACATATATGCACATATTATGAAACAAGGAATAGTTTAATTTCAGAATTCTAGCTTTGGGAGCTAGAGGTAGGAGTTAGAATCTCCTTTCTTTGAAGCAGTGGGGAGGATTTTAACCTCCGGCATCCGGTTTACAAGACCGGCGCTCTAACGCTGAGCTACCATTGCAAGAGAGTTCCAGTATTTTATTTTCTAGGAGGCTTGCTAGGGGCATGAGGATTAGGAAGAGAGAGAAGTATAAAACGGAGGCGAGTTGGCCGATTACAATATAAGGGTCTTCGACGGGTATTCCTCCAATTCAAGTGAGGATTATAACATCTGCGACAAGGGCTCAGAAGAGAAACTGGGTGAAGGGGCGGAAGGTTAGGCTTCGGTGTTTAGAGGTGTGTAGGATAGGTACTACTATCAGAACGAGGATTGAAGCCAGCAGGGCCAGGACTCCCCCGAGTTTGTTAGGGATGGAGCGGAGGATGGCGTAGGCAAAGAGGAAGTATCATTCGGGCTTAATATGAGGGGGAGTTACCAAAGGGTTGGCAGGGGTAAAGTTGTCTGGATCCCCGAGGAGGTTTGGTGAGAAAAGGGCGAGGGAGACAAGAACAATAAGAAGGGCTGCAAAGCCAAGGAGGTCTTTGTAGGTGAAGTAGGGGTGGAATGGGATTTTGTCAACTTTTGAGCTGAGGCCTAAGGGGTTGTTCGAGCCCGTTTCGTGTAGGAAAAGTAGGTGGATGAGGGTGGCCCCCAGGATAACGAAAGGGAATAAGAAATGGAAGGCAAAAAAGCGTGTTAGGGTGGCATTGTCAACGGAGAAGCCCCCTCAGATTCATTGCACTAGGGCGTTTCCGACGTAAGGGACAGCAGAAAGGAGGTTTGTAATGACAGTGGCCCCTCAAAAGGATATTTGTCCTCAGGGGAGGACATAACCAACGAAGGCGGTCATTATTACGAGGAGCAATAGGACCACTCCAATGTTTCAAGTTTCTTTATAAAGATAGGAGCCGTAGTAAAGGCCTCGCCCAATGTGGAGGTAAATGCAGACAAAGAAGAATGAGGCGCCGTTGGCATGTATGTTTCGGATAAGTCAGCCGTAATTGACGTCGCGGCAGATGTGGGCGACTGAAGAAAAGGCTGTGTTGATGTCTGCGGTATAATGCATGGCTAGAAAAAGTCCTGTGAGGATTTGGGCAATTAGGCAAAGGCCTAGGAGGGACCCAAAATTTCATCAGGCGGAAATGTTGGAGGGGGCAGGAAGGTCTACTAGTGCGTCGTTTGCAATTTTCATTAGGGGGTGAGTTTTTCGAAGGCTTGCCATTATAGGTGTTCTTGTAGTTGAATAACAACGGTGGTTTTTCAAGCCATTAGTCCTGGTTAAAGCCCTGGCAGGAATTATGACTTATCTTATATGTTTATTTTTATTAGGGCTCGTATTTGGTTTAGTGGCTGTTGCTTCCAATCCTTCCCCTTATTTTGCTGCTTTGGGTTTGGTGGTGGTGGCGGGCATGGGGTGTGGTATTCTAGCAGGGCATGGAGGGCCTTTTTTGTCTTTAGTGTTGTTTTTAATTTATCTGGGGGGGATGTTGGTTGTGTTTGCATATTCGGCAGCCTTGGCTGCCGAACCATACCCTGAGAGCTGAGGCAGTCGGGCCGTTTTAGTGTATATGGCTTTATATGCTCTAGCTTTGGGAGGGGGGCTATTTTTGTTCCGAGGGGGATGGTATGAGTATTCTTGGGTAACTGCGGATGAGCTTGCTGATTTTTCTTTATCTCGGGGGGATATAGGAGGGGTTGCTTTAATATACTCTTTTGGTGGGGGAATGTTATTGGTTAGTGCGGGGGTTCTATTGCTAACTTTATTTGTTGTGTTAGAGTTAACTCGGGGGTTGAGTCGTGGGGCCCTGCGGGCGGTTTAGAGCAGGCAGGCTAGCACTGTAAAGGCTAGGGTGAGGACGAAGAGGGTCAGGTAAGTCTTGATTAGGCCACGTTGGATGTCCCCGGTTGCTGTAATGAGGGGGGCATTTATTGAGGCGATAGCTTTGGGGCCTACTTTTTCCAGCCAGGTCTGGTCTACTGTTTGGCTAGCGATGGCTTGGCCAAGGAGGAGGTTAAGTTTTGGGGCAAAGCGGTGAACAGTGGCAGGGAAAAACCCTAGCATGTTAGAAAAATGGTGGGGTATCAATTTAGGGGTAGTTTTAAATTGCTTGTTGGTTAGATTGGCAAGTTCGAGGGCAATTAGTAATCCTCCGATTGTTACTGCTAGGGCGGCTAGTTTAAGTGAAGGGTGCATGGTCATGACGGGGGTCTTTATAGGGAGGATGTTAGTAGTAAGAAGGAGGCCTGCAATAATGCTGCCTCAGGCTAGGCGTTTAATAGGATTAATCACTGCTGGGTTGTTCTCGTTAATAGGAGAGAGGGTGTTGAATCGGGGGTGTCCTATCGAGACCAGGAAGATGACGCGGAGGCTATAGATTGCTGTAAAGGACGTAGCTAGGAGAGTAAGAGTAAGGGCTCAGGCGTTTAGGTAGGAAGTGTTTAGGGCTTCAATAATAGCATCTTTCGAGAAGAAGCCTGCTAAGAAAGGGGTGCCTGTTAAAGCAAGGCTTCCAATTGTCATGCAAGAAGATGTGAAGGGGGTTAGGTGGTGTAGGCCCCCTATTTTCCGGATGTCTTGCTCGTCGTTTAGGCTGTGGATGATGGAGCCAGAGCATAAGAACAGTATTGCTTTGAAGAAGGCGTGGGTGCAGATATGAAGGAAGGCGAGTTGTGGTTGATTAAGGCCAATCGTGACTATCATTAGGCCCAATTGGCTAGATGTGGAAAAGGCTACGATTTTTTTAATGTCGTTTTGGGTGAGAGCACATGTGGCTGTAAATAGTGTAGTTAGGGCTCCTAAACATAGACAAATTGTTGAGGCAGCAGGGTTTGTCTCTATAAGAGGGCTTAGGCGAACTAGTAAAAAAATTCCGGCCACGACTATTGTACTTGAGTGCAGTAGGGCAGAGACCGGCGTTGGACCCTCTATTGCAGAGGGCAGTCACGGGTGAAGGCCAAATTGAGCCGACTTTCCGGTGGCTGCAACAATTAGCCCTAATAGGGGAAGGGTTAGGTCAAAGTCTTTAGCGTTGGCGAAGACTTGTTGAAGTTCTCATGAGTTTAAATGGGTGGCAAGCCAGGCTATCGCCAGGATAAGGCCAATGTCCCCAACTCGGTTGTATACTACCGCCTGGAGGGCGGCGGTATTAGCGTCTGCACGGCCATACCATCAGCCGATTAAGAGGAAGGATATGATGCCCACGCCCTCTCAGCCAATAAACAACTGGAAAAGATTATTTGCTGTTACAAGCACGATTATGGCGATTAGGAATACGAGGAGGTACTTGAAGAATCGGTTCATAAAGGGGTCTGAGTGTATGTATCAAGATGCAAACTCCAGGATAGACCAAGTCACATAAAGAGCGATAGGGGTAAAAATTACTGCGTAGAAGTCAAACTTGAAGCTGATGTTGATGTCAAATGGCCCTGTGTTTATTCAGGATCAGGAGGTCACAATGGCTTCTACCCCTTCATTGAGGAAGAGGGATAGAGGGAGTAGGCTCACCAGGAAGGCCCATTTTACTGCTGTTTTGACGTGGGAGAGGGCTCAGCTTGGGTTTCGGGGGAGGGGGCTAAACGTTGTGAGAACCGGAAAGGTTAAAAGGGTAAGGACCATAAGGAGGCTTGAGGTTATTACTAAAGGGGTGGGGAACATAGCTACTACTTGGAGTTGCACCAAGAGTTTTTGGTTCCTAAGACCAACGGATGAGCTATTATCCTTTAGAAGCGTAGGGGCGAGGGAGCTCTGGAGTCCAACCAAAGTCGCGGAGATTAGCAGTCTTCGTTGCTGCGAGCCTCTCTCGGTGGATAAGGGGGGTTTAACCTCTATTTTTAGAATCACAATCTAATGTCTTTATTAAACTATATCTACAGTAAACCCAGCCTCAGAGCAGTTCGGGCTTGGCCATTAGGAGCAGCAGGGGTAGCAGGTGGAGGGCTATAATGAGGTGTTCTCGGGTGTGGGAGGGGTCTAGTGCAATAATATGGGAGGGGAGGGGCCCCCGTTGTGTTATGAGGAATATATAAAGGGAGTAGCTGGCTGTGATAAGCATGCCTAGACCGGTTAAGGCGAGGGTCCATCAAGATCAGTTGAAGAGGGAGGTTACAATTATTAATTCTCCTATTAGATTGGGAAGAGGGGGTAGGGCAAGGTTGGCGAGGCTGGCAATAAATCATCATGCTGTTATAAGGGGGAGTGCCATTTGTAGGCCTCGAGCTAGTAGTATCGTTCGGCTGTGGGTTCGTTCATAATTTGTATTTGCTAGGCAGAATAAGGCAGAGGATGTTAAGCCGTGGGCAATCATAAGGATGAGGGCACCTGCAAATCCCCAGGGGGTTTGGATTAGGATGCCTCCTACAACTAACCCCATGTGGCTGACCGAGGAATAGGCGATTAGGGATTTGAGGTCTGTTTGGCGTAGGCAAATTGATCCTGTTATAATAACCCCCCAAAGTGCAAAGATAATAAATGGGTAGCTTAGTTCCTTAGTGAGGGGCTCGAGGATTATAACAATACGTATTATGCCATAGCCCCCTAGTTTTAATAGGACAGCTGCAAGGACTATGGAGCCTGCGACGGGGGCCTCTACGTGGGCTTTAGGCAGCCACAGGTGTACTCCATAAAGGGGCATTTTAACTAGGAAAGCGAGGAGGCATCCTGCTCATCATAGTTTATCTGCGTAACTTGAAAGGGCTAGGGGGCTTGAGTATTGCAGGGTAACAAGAGATAGTGTTCCTGTGGTGTTTTGGAGGATGAGGAGGGCTACCAGGAGGGGGAGAGAGCCCGCAAGTGTGTAGAATAGGAAATAGATCCCCGCGTTAAGGCGCTCTATCTGGTTTCCTCAGCGGGTAATAATAATGAGAGTGGGGATAAGGGTGGCTTCAAACATTACGTAAAACATAATGATCTCAGTAGCTCCGAATGCTAGAATTAGAAAAATTTGGAGGGAAATCAGAAGGGTAATGTATATTCGTTGACGGTTGATAGGTTCGGCTGCTGTGTGATTTTGACTTGCAAGGATTATAAGGGGGAGAAGTCAGCAAGTAAGAATTAGGAGGGGAGTAGAGAGGGGGTCTGTAGCCATGTAAGGGGAGAGGGCAGATCAGCCTGTTTCGGAAGTTTGATTTAACCACGAGAGGCTGAGGGTGGCAACAATTAGGCTTTGGGCCAATGTAGTTGACCAGAGTCACTTGGCAGGGGATAGTCAGGCTGTTGGGACTAGCATTAGGGTGGGGATAAGAATTTTTAGCATTGTAGGAGGTTCAGGTTTTGTAGCCGGTCCGTGCCGTGGGTTCGGGCGGTTGCTACAAGTAGAGCGAGGCCTGCGCTTGCTTCACAGGCTGAAAATGCTAGAAGAAGCATTGGGGTTGCTGAAAAGCTTGAGGAGTCAAGCTGGAGGGCCCATACAGATAGCGCGATGTATAAGGAGAGCATTATTCCCTCCAAGCAAAGGAGGGCTGAGAGGAGATGTGTTCGATGAAACGCCAGACCTGTAAGGCCAAGGAGGAAGGCGGAGGAAAAAGCGAAGTGTACGGGGGTCATTAGACGATTATGGACTTTAACCAGAAGTTTTTGAGCCGAAATCAAATGTTTTGCTTAAACTAACCGCCTATTCAGCCCATTCAAGGCCTCCTTGTAGTCATTCGTAGATTAGGCCTAATGTAAGTAGGGCGAGAACAGCGGCGGCCCATAAAAAAGTAAGGAGGGGGGATGCTAATTGGTCTCCTCAGGGCAGGGGGAGAAGGAGGGCGATTTCTAGGTCAAACAGGAGAAATAGAATAGCGACTAAGAAAAAGCGCAGGGAGAATGGAAGGCGGGCGGAGCCCAGGGGGTCAAAGCCGCATTCGTAGGGGGATAGTTTTTCATGATCAGGGGTTATTTGAGGGAGTCAAAACGACACTAGTATTAAGATAAGGGATAGGGCGAAGGTGACGGCGATAATAGTTGTGATTAGGTTCATTATCTTTCCTTGGGCTTTAACCAAGACCAGGTGATTGGAAGTCACTTATACTCTCTTTAGTACTAGAAAGATTAGGATCCTCATCAGTAGATAGAGACATAAAGGAATAATCACACTACGTCTACGAAGTGTCAGTATCAGGCGGCGGCTTCGAACCCGAAGTGGTGGTCGGATGTGAAATGGTAAAGGACCTGTCGGATAAGGCATACTGCTAAAAAGGTCGAGCCAATAATTACATGGAGGCCGTGGAAGCCTGTTGCCACGAAGAAGGTTGAGCCGTAAACCCCGTCTGCGATGGTGAAGGGGGCTTCGTAGTATTCTATTGCTTGTAGGAAGGTGAAGTAAAAGCCTAAGAGGATGGTGAGAGTTAAGGAGTGAATAGCTTGTTTTCGTTCCCCTTCTATAATACTATGATGGGCCCAGGTAACTGTAACCCCAGAGGCCAGAAGGACTGCGGTATTGAGCAGGGGGACTTCAAAGGGGTCAAGGGCTGTAATTCCGGCAGGGGGTCAGTAGCCTCCCAGTTCAGGGGTAGGGGCAAGGCTGGAGTGGTAGAAAGCCCAGAAGAAGCCAAGAAAGAAGAAGACTTCTGAAGTAATAAAAAGGATTATACCTCATCGTAGGCCCTTTTGAACGGGAGGGGTATGGTGGCCTTGGAATGTGCCCTCTCGAACGATGTCTCGTCACCACTGGTACATTGTTAGAAGGAGTAGAATTATTCCGAGGGTTATAAGAACAGTTGAGTGGAAGTGGAACCAGGTTGCGAGGCCTGATGTCATAAGTAGGGCAGCGACTGCCCCTGTTAGGGGTCATGGGCTGGGGTCGACTATGTGGTAGGGATGTGCTTGATGTGCCATTAAACGTTCTCTTGTAGGTATAGGGAGAGGAGAAGTACAAATACGTATGCTTGAATTATTGCGACTGCAACTTCAAGGATTGTCAGTAGAAACAAGACTGTTGCGGTTAAGGCTGCAACAACCGGTATAACTGAAAGGAGGACAAAAGCGGCTGTGGCAATGAGTTGAATTAGGAGGTGGCCTGCCGTAAGGTTTGCGGTCAATCGCACGCCCAGTGCGAGGGGGCGAATAAATAGGCTAATGGTTTCGATAATAATTAAAATTGGAATAAGAGGAACAGGGGTGCCCTCTGGAAGCAGGTGGGCTATCGCTGATTTTGGTTGATTACGCAGGCCAATTAGTACGGTGGCTAGCCAAAGTGGGACTGCTAGGCCAAGATTAAGGGAGAGCTGTGTAGTCGGGGTGAAGGTGTAAGGAAGGAGGCCTAGCATGTTTAGGCTAATTAGGAAGAGCATGAGGGAGGTTAATAGGGTGGCTCATTTGTGGCCTCCGAGGCTTAGGGGGGATAGGAGTTGGTGTACAAAGCGGCCGATGGCCCATCCTTGCAAGGTTAGCAGGCGGTTGGTCAATCACCGAGAGGCAGGGGACGGGAATAGAATTCAGGGCAGTAGAAGTGCAAGAGCTATTAGAGGAATGCCTAATAATACGGGAGACATAAATTGATCGAAGAAGCTTAATGTCATGGTCAGGGTCAAGGTTCTGTTTTAGGTTTTTTTGCACTTAGAAGGGTAGGCTCGTTAGGAAATAAATGTGCTGTAACTTTTGGGGGGAGAATAACTAGAAACACCAATCAGGTAAAAACTAGAATGGCAAATCAAGGCGAGGGGTTAAGCTGGGGCATATCGCTAAGGGTGGGAGGGAGTCACCAATCTTTAGCTTAAAAGGCTAACGCTAGGCCCTGTTTAGCTTCTTAGCGAAGCGTCTTGAAGTATTTGGGCGGATCAGTCTTCAAAGCGTTGTAATGGGATGGCTTCTACAACGATAGGCATGAAGCTGTGGTTTGCGCCACAAATTTCAGAGCATTGTCCATAATACACGCCTGATCGTGTGGCAATAAAGGCTGTTTGGTTTAGCCGGCCTGGGACGGCATCTATTTTAACGCCCAGGGCTGGCAGGGCTCATGAGTGAAGTACGTCGTCGGCTGAGACTAGTATTCGAACAGGGGTGTCTACGGGAACAACCATGCGGTGGTCTGCCTCTAGAAGTCGGAATTGGCCGGGCGCAAGGTCTGAGGTAGGGATTATGTATGAGTCAAACAGCAGCTCTTGGAAGTCTGTATACTCGTAGCTTCAGTATCATTGGTGGCCCACTGCTTTGATTGTTAAGGCAGGCTTGTTAATTTCGTCTATTAGGTAAAGAATGCGTAGGGAGGGTATAGCGAGAGACACTAACACAGCGGCAGGGAGCACAGTTCAGACAATTTCTAGTTCTTGAGAGTCTAGCGTGTTTTTATCAACCATTTTAGTAGTTAATATTATGCAAATAATGTATATAACAAAAGCACTAATTAGGACGAGCATTACCACGGCGTGGTCGTGGAAATGGAGAAGTTCTTCTATTAAAGGGGATGCTGCATCTTGAAATCCTAGTTGGGAGGGATGGGCCATAGGGCAAGATACGTGGGGGTTTAACCCACACTTCTGCCTTGACAAGGCAATGTAATGTACTATTTTACTAGTATCTTATAAAGAAAGTGGCAGAGTGGCTATGTGATTGGCTTGAAACCAATATACGGGGGTTCAATTCCTCCCTTTCTCGGCTAGTTAGGCTGAACTTGAACGAAAGCTGGCTCTTCAAAGGTGTGGTAGGGGGGAGGGCAACCGTGTAGTCATTCAATGTTTGTAGAGGTTATCCCAACGCCTATTACTTCTCGTTTAGAAGCAAAAGCTTCTCACAAGATGAATAGGAACAGGATGACTGCAATTAATGAAATGAGGGAGCCAAGAGAGGAGACTGTGTTTCAGAGTGCGTAGGCGTCAGGATAGTCTGAATATCGTCGAGGCATGCCTGCTAGACCAAGGAAGTGTTGTGGGAAGAAGGTTAGGTTTACCCCCACAAACATGATTACGAAGTGTACTTTTGTTAAGAAGTCATGAAGTGTGTATCCGGTGAACAGAGGGAATCAGTGGACGAACCCTGCAATAATAGCAAACACAGCTCCCATAGAAAGAACGTAGTGGAAGTGGGCGACTACGTAGTAAGTGTCATGAAGAATAATATCTAGAGAAGAGTTGGCCAGAATAATGCCGGTCAGCCCGCCTACTGTGAAGAGGAAGATAAAACCGAGGGCTCAGAGAAGAGGGGTTTCTCATTTAATGTGCCCTCCGTGCAGGGTGGCTAATCAGCTAAAAACTTTTACCCCGGTGGGAATTGCAATAATTATAGTGGCGGACGTAAAGTAGGCACGAGTGTCAACATCCATGCCTACTGTAAACATGTGGTGGGCTCAGACAATAAAGCCCAGTAGGCCAATTGCCATTATTGCTCATACCATGCCCATATAGCCAAAGGGTTCTTTTTTGCCTGTGTAGTAAGCAACAATATGAGAAATCATTCCAAACCCCGGTAAAATTAAAATATACACTTCAGGGTGCCCAAAAAACCAGAACAGATGCTGATACAAAATTGGGTCTCCTCCCCCGGCAGGGTCAAAGAAAGTGGTGTTCAAGTTTCGGTCTGTGAGAAGCATAGTGATTGCTGCAGCTAGGACGGGCAGGGATAGAAGTAGAAGAACTGCAGTAATTAGAACGGCCCACACGAAGAGGGGCATTTGATATGCAGACATAGCTGGGGGCTTCATATTAAAAATGGTTGTAATGAAGTTAATAGCCCCTAAAATTGAAGAAATACCGGCTAAGTGGAGGGAAAAGATGGCCAGGTCTACGGAGGCCCCTGCATGGGCGAGGTTGCCGGCGAGAGGGGGGTAAACAGTTCAACCTGTCCCAGCCCCAGCTTCTACGGCTGAAGATGTTAGGAGCAGGAGGAAGGAAGGGGGGAGAAGTCAGAAGCTTATGTTATTTATTCGGGGGAAAGCTATGTCAGGGGCCCCAATTATTAAGGGGATCAGTCAGTTTCCAAACCCCCCAATTATGATTGGCATTACCATAAAGAAAATTATTACAAAGGCGTGTGCGGTGACGATAACATTGTAAAGCTGGTCGTCGCCCAGGAGAGGCCCCGGTTGACTTAGTTCTGCCCGAATTAGCAGGCTTAAGGCTGTGCCGACTATGCCGGCTCAGGCACCAAACACTAGGTAAAGGGTGCCAATGTCTTTGTGATTAGTTGAGAAGAATCATCGTGTGATGGCCACAGGTAAGATGGCTGAGGGTTAAGCGGTGGGTTGTAGCCCCATACACAGAGGTTTGAGTCCTCTTCTTATCAAGCCCTGAGGTGTTTACATATTAGATTGCAAATCTGAAGTCGCAGGCTGACGTCTGCCGGGGCTTTCCCCCGCCTCCGCTCCGCCCTACAGGCGGGGGAAAGGTAGATGGAAGCTCGTTGGTTAGAGCGCTTAGCTGTTAACTAAGAGATTGTAGGATCGAGGCCTGCCCATCTAGTAAGGCTTTAGCTTAATTAAAGTATCTGTTTTGCATGCAGAAGATGTGGGTTAGTCTCCCGCAGGCCTTATCAGGGGCTAAGAGATTTTCACTCTTGCTTAGGGCTTTGAAGGCCCTTGGTCTAGTGCTAACCTAAGCCTCTTAAATGGTTGCAAGGGCAAGGATCGCCGGGGTCAGAGGAAGAATTAGCAGTGAGAGCATAGCAGTGATGGCCAGGGGGAAGGTGTGGTGAGGTTGGGGGAGTCGTCAGGGGGTTGTCCCTGTTGGTAGGTTAGGGGCTATGGTGAGGGTTATTGCGTATGAGATGCGGAGGTAAAAGAATAGGCTGAGTAGGGCGGTTAAGGCAGCTAGAGTAGCGAGGGGAATCAAGTCTTGCTTGGTTAGCTCTTGCAAGATTAGCCATTTAGGTATAAAGCCTGAGAGTGGGGGGAGGCCGCCCAGGGATAAGAGAAGGAGGGGCGTAAGGGCTGTTTTTGCTGGGGACTTTCCTTGTTGAGTAGATAGTTTGTTTAATGAGCCGGCGTTACAACTTAAGAAGGTTAAGAATACAGCGGCTGTTATGGTGATATAAAGGGAGAGGGTTAGGAGGGTAATGTTAGGGGCGTAGTTTAGAATAATAATTATTCAGCCGAGATGGGAGATTGAGGAGTAGGCTATAATTTTTCGTGTTTGAGTCTGGCTTAGTCCGCCTCAGCCCCCAATGAGGAGGGAAGCAGTGCCTAGCGCAATGAGAAGGGTTGAGTTATCGCTTTGGATTTGCAGGAGTAAGGCCAGGGGGGCTAGTTTTTGTCAGGATGCCAAGAGGAGGGCTGTGAGAAGGTCCAAGCCTTGCATAACCTCAGGCATTCAGCCGTGCAAAGGGGCCAGGCCTAATTTAAGGGTAAGGGCAAGTGTGATTAGGATAGTGGCGATAGGATGAGAGTCCTGGGCGATGTTTCAGATGCCTGTAAGTCATGCATTAGTGGCGGAGCCAAACAAAAGTATGGCAGCCCCTGAGGCTTGAATCAAAAAATATTTAGTGGCAGCTTCGACTGCCCGAGGGTGAAACCGTCGGGCCATTAGGGGGAGGATGGCGAGAGTATTGATTTCTAGGCCTATTCAGGCCAGAACTCAGTGGGAACTTGCGAATGTAATTATTGTCCCCAGGCCAAGCCCAAATAAAAGAGCAGCTGAGATACGGGGGTTCATTAGTAAAGGAAGGATTTTAACCAACATTCTCGGGGTATGGGCCCAAAAGCTTTAATTAGCTGACTTTACTAGGAAGTGGTGTAGTGGAAGCACTAAGAGTTTTGATCTCTTCAGGTAGGGTTCAAATCCCTTCTTTCTAAGGAGCCGGAAGGACTCTAACCTTCATTATTCACTCTATCAAAGTGGCCCTTTACTTCAGGCACGGCCCCTTGTTTAGAGGTGAGGAGGGAGGCCAATGAATGCGATGGGGAGGGCTAGGTGTCAAATCACGAGGGCCAGAGTGAGAGGCAAGAAGTTTTTTCAGATAAGGTGCATGAGTTGGTCATATCGAAACCGGGGGTATGATGCTCGGACTCAAAGAAACAGTACGGAGAGAAGAGCTGCTTTAGTCATGAGGTTGACGGCAGTGAGCTCAGGCAAAAGGGGCAGGTGGGAGGCACCTAAAAAGAGGGTGGCAGAGAGTGTGTTTATTAGGAGGATGTTGGCATATTCTGCCAGGAAGAAAAGGGCGAATGGGCCTCCGGCATACTCAACGTTGAACCCAGAGACAAGTTCTGACTCCCCCTCTGTTAGGTCAAATGGGGCCCGGTTAGTTTCAGCAAGGGTGGAGATATACCATATTGCGGCTAGGGGTCAAGCTGGAAGAAGAAGTCAAATGCTTTCTTGTGCAATGTTAAAAGTCTGCAGGGTAAACCCTCCGGTAAAGATAACTAGGCAAAGCAAGATAAGGCCCAGACTTACTTCATAGGAGATGGTTTGAGCTACGGCTCGCAGGGCCCCAATAAGAGCGTACTTTGAATTGGAGGCCCAGCCTGAGCCCAGGATTGAGTAGACGGCGAGACTGGAGAGGGCCAGAATAAACAAGAGACCTAAGTTAAGGTCCACGACTGGGTAAGGTATGGGCATGGGGGCTCATAGGGTTAGTGCAAGGGTGAGTGCTAATGTTGGGGCAAATAGAAACAAGAAGGGGGAGGCTGCAGAGGGGCGAACAGGCTCTTTAATAAAAAGCTTTACTCCGTCTGCGATTGGTTGGAGGAGGCCGTAGGGGCCTACAATGTTGGGGCCTTTTCGCAGTTGTATGTAGCCTAGAACCTTGCGTTCAAGGAGTGTAAGAAAAGCCACGGCTAATAAAATTGGGACAATGAAAGTTAGGGGGTTGATAATATAAATAATTAGAGTAGAAATCATAGTTAAGGAGAGGACTTGAACCTCTGTATAAAGGGCTTAGGTCTTTTGCATTAGCCGGGCTCTGCCACCTTAACATGCCTTTCTCTTAGGCTGGGGAAGTGCTCCCAGTTGTCCACTTTAGTTGGTTTCGTTGGGTGAGGGGGAGGCGTGCCTGGGGCATAGGCCTCTTCTTTTCGGTCCTTTCGTACTAGAAAAGAGCGCATCATAGATAGAAACTGACCTGGATTACTCCGGTCTGAACTCAGATCACGTAGGACTTTAATCGTTGAACAAACGAACCCTTAATAGCGGCTGCACCATTAGGATGTCCTGATCCAACATCGAGGTCGTAAACCCCCTTGTCGATATGGGCTCTAAAAGAGGATTGCGCTGTTATCCCTAGGGTAACTCGGTCCGTTGATCGGCAGGGCCGGATCTTATTGGTCAGAATTTCTGTTGCTTAGAGTTGTCACTCTTGGTTTTAAGAGCATAGGGTGCTCCCATTCCACATGGGGGTTAGATATTTCCCCGCGGTCGCCCCAACCAAAGACATTAGGGCAGGCCCACTTAGTTCAGCCTTTTATGTTAGGGTATTTGACATGAGCTGCCTTCGTGTCTAAAGCTCCATAGGGTCTTCTCGTCTTATGAGGGAATCTCCGCTTCTGCACGGGGAGATCAATTTCATTGACTTGAAAAAGGAGACAGTCAAGCCCTCGTCTTGCCATTCATACCGGTCTTTATTTAAAAGACAAGTGATTGCGCTACCTTCGCACGGTCAAAATACCGCGGCCGTTAAACATAAAGTCACTGGGCAGGCAGGACCTCTTATTCGTTATTTTTGCAAGAGGCGATGTTTTTGGTAAACAGGCGAGGCTTTATGTGTTTGCCGAGTTCCTTCTTTTTCTTTTAGTCTTTCCTTAAGGACACGCTTGTGTAGGGGTAACGGCCAGTTTTTGGAGGCTTTTCTTGTTGATTACTTTTGCACTCAGTGCCCTCTTTTTTTGGGGCCGTTAAAGGTCGGTGGGGGGTCCGTTCCGACTTACACATGTGTCAGGAGAGAGGCGGGCTCTCTTATTACTCATTCTAGCATAGTCACTCCCATGGGGGCATGGGATGGCCCGGTACTTTTAGAGGGTTAAGATAAAAAACCGGTATAAATAGGGGTATTAATTATGTTTGAGCTTTAACGCTTTCTGCGTGGATGGCTGCTTTTAGGCCCACCAAAACATTATGCCTTTAGTTAAATATGGTCTTTACCCTTCTTTAAAAGTTGTGTCTTGTTTCAAAGGAGCTGTACCTCCTTTGACTAACTCTTGCGGTTTCTGGGCTTGTCAGTTGTGATAAGTTCCTTGGATGAGGGGAGAAGCCGCCAGGCTGAACTTCTATTCAGTTCTCGGGCAACCAGCTATAACTAAGTTCGGTAGATCTGTCATCTCTACCCAAAGATCTCCCCACTCTTTTGCCACAGAGACGGGTTTGCCCTATAGATTAGGCTGTCTTGGGGTAGCTCACTTAGTTTCGGGGTGTTAAACTAAAATACACTTTGCTTAAGGTACACTGGCTAAATCATGATGCAAAAGGTACGAGGGATAAGCTCTGCTTTTTTAAACTTTACTGAGTTGTTTCATTTCTCTTTCAGCTTTCCCTTGCGGTACTTTTTCTATTGCTCCGTCGGCCCTTTTCTGTCGCCCATACTTGGGGGGAAAAATGATTTGTTTTATTTTAATTGGTTTATTTGGGGTTATAAATGATGGGATTTTGTTGTTAGTTGAGGGGGCTAGCTGTTAGGTTTCAGGGCGACCCGATTTGCACGGGTGACTTCTCAGTGTAAGGGAGATGCTATATCTGTGCTTAGCTAAGCCCTGTTTTGCCAAGCACACCTTCCGGTGCACTTACCATGTTACGACTTGCCTCCCCTTTGCTGGCCTAGCATTTTATTTAAAAAGTTTGAACGCTTGGGGAGAGTGACGGGCGGTATGTGCGCGCTTCAGGGCCAGTTTCAGGGGGACGCTCTGCTTCCCCCTTACTACTAAATCCTCCTTCAGATGCATTTTTTCAGGGCATCATTCGTATTCCCTGATTAGGGAATGTAGCCCATTTCTTCCCTTCTCATACGCTACACCTCGACCTGACGTTTTGGGCTATGCCAATTATGCTTACTATTTATCCATCACGGGGTAAGCTTGCGACGGCGGTATATAGGCGGGGGGAACAAGAAAAGGTGAGGTTGAACGGGGATTATCGGTTCTAGAACAGGCTCCTCTAGGGGGATCTAAAGCACCGCCAAGTCCTTTGGGTTTCAAGCTTATGCTCTTACTTCCCGGGCGGATAGCATATGTGATGTGCTATCAAGGTTTGGGGCTAAGCATAGTGGGGTATCTAATCCCAGTTTGTGTCATAGCTCTCGTGGGGTCAAGTATATTAAAGCCACTTTCGTTATTGTGCTTCTGCCTCTCGAATGCGTATGACTGCTTTGAGGGCCTTCGGCTTTATTGATGTCTTTTACTTAAACCACGCTTTACGCCGGTGGCTATCAACTTGGGCCTCTCGTATAACCGCGGTGGCTGGCACGAGTTTTACCGGCTCTGTTAGCTTTAACTAAGTCAAGTTTTCACTTATGGCTTAATGTTTATCACTGCTGAATTCCCTTGGGGGTGTGGCGGTGCAAGGCGTTATGGGCTAAACAAGTTGTGCCTGATGCCTGCTCCTTGTCCCCGGGCAGGGGATTGTTAGGGCATCCTCACAGGGGCGCGGATACTTGCATGTGTAAATATAGCTAGAGCTGATAGCAAAGTCAGGACCAAGCCTTTGTGCCCACGGAACTTTCTAGGGTTCATCTTAACGTCTTCAGCGTTATGCTTTAATTAAGCTACGTTAGC